TGTTTTATAGACTTGTATGTAACTATTGAGAGTCGAGATATTATACATAATGTTAATATTCCAACAAAAAGTTTGATTTTAGTTCAAAATGATCAATATGTAGAATCGGAACAAGTGATTGCCGAGATTCGTGCCGGAACGTCCACTTTTCGTTTTAAGGTTAAGGAGAGGGTTCGAAAACATATTTATTCTGAGTCAGAAGGAGAAATGCACTGGAGTACTGATGTGCATCATGCGCCCGAATATCCATATAGTAATGTTCATCTATTACCAAAAACAAGTCATTTATGGATATTAGCAGTAGGTCTATGCAGATCCAGTATAGTGTCTTTTTCACTCCACAAGGATCAAGATCAAATGAATTCTAATTCTTTTTCTGTCGAAGAAAGATATATCTTTGATTTCTCACTGACTAATGATCAAGTAAGACATAAATTGTTGGATACTTTTGGTAAAAGTAAAAAGGATAGTAAAATTCTTGAGTATTCAAAACCTTATCGAATCATATCCAATGGTCATTGGAATCTCATAGATCCCTCTATTCGTCAAGAGAATTCCGATGATTCCTTTGATTCCTTGGCGAAAAAGCGAAGAAATAGATTCGTGATTCCCTTACAATATCAATATGATCAAGAACGAGAAAATAAACTAATACCCTCTTTTGGTATTTCTATTAAAATACCTATAAATGGTATTTTACGTAGAAATAGTATTCTTGCTTATTTTGATGATCCGCGATACAGAAGAAGCAGTTCGGGAATTACTAAATATGGGATTGTCGAAGTAGTAAAAAAAGAGGATTTGATTGAGTATCGAGGAGCAAAAGAATTTAGTCCGAAATACCAAATGAAAATGAGAGTAGATCGATTTTTTTTCATTCCCGAGGAAGTGCATATCTTCCCCGGATCTTCGCCCATAATGGTCCGGAACAATAGTATCGTTGGAATAGATACACGACTTGCTTTAAATATAAATACAAGAAGCCGAGTAGGTGGATTAGTCCGAGTGGAGAGAAAAAAAAAGAGTATTGAACTGAAAATTTTTTCTGGAGATATTCATTTTCCTGGAGAGACGGATAAAATATCTAGGCACAGCGGCATTTTGATACCACCAGGAATGGAAAAAAAAAATTATAAGGGATCAAAAAAATTTAAAAATTGGATCTATGTCCAACGGATCACACCTATAAAAAAAAAGTATTTTGTTTTGGTTCGGCCCGTAGTCACATATGAAATATCCGATGGGATAAATTTAGCAACACTTTTCCCTCAGGATCTCTTGCAGGAAAAGGATAATGTACAACTTCGAATTGTCAATTATATACTTTATGGAAATGGCAAGTCAATTCGAGGAATTTCTCACACAAGTATTCAATTAGTTCGGGCTTGCTTAGTATTGAATTGGGACCAAGAAAAAAGGGGTTCTATAGAAGAAGAAGAAGAGGTTCATGCTTCCTTTGTTGAAATAAGGGCAAATGATCTGCTTCGTGATTTCATCAGAATTGAGTTAGTAAAGTCCACTATTTCGTATACCGTAAAAAGGTATGATACGCCAGGTTCGGGATTTATTTCCAATATTGGATTAGATCGTACCAATATCAATCCTTTTGATTCCAAGGCGAAGACTCAATCATTTCCCCAACATCAGGGAACTCTTGGTACGTTGTTGAATCGAAATAAGGAATGCCAATCTTTCCGAATTTTGTCATCATCCAATTGTTCTCGAATTGGCCCCTTCAATACTTCGAGATATAATAATGCGACAAAAGAATCGTATCCCATGAATACAATTAGGGATTTGTTGGGTCCCTTAGGGACTATTGTACCTAAAATAGCGAATCCTTGTTCATCTTACTATTTAATAACTTATAATCAAATCTTTTTAAAGAAATATTTGTTACTTGACAATTTTCAACAGACTTTTCAAGTACTTCAATTTCAATACTGTTTCCTAGATGAAAATAGGAGTATTTATAATCCCGATCCATGTAGTAACATCATTTGGAATTTATTCCATTTGAATTGGTGTTTTCTCCATCACGATTATTGTGAAGAGGCATGGACAATAATTAGCCTTGGCCTATTTCTTTGTGAAAACGTATGTCTATTGAAATACGGATCACGCATAAAAAAATCTGGTCAAATTTTCATTGTTCATGTTGACTCTTTAGTTATAAGATCAGCTAAGCCCTATTTGGTCACTCCGGGAGCAACTGTTCATGGCCATTATGGGGAAACTTTTTATGAAGGAGATACATTAATTACATTTATATATGAAAAATCGAGATCCGGCGATATCACGCAAGGTCTTCCAAAAGTGGAACAAATCTTAGAAGTTCGTTCAATTGATTCAATATCGATGAACCTCGAAAGGAGAGTTGAAGGTTGGGACGAACGTATCCGAAGGATTCTTGGGATCCCCTGGGGATTCTTGATTGGAGCTGAACTAACCATAGCTCAAAGTCGTATCTCTTTGGTTAATAAGATCCAAAAGGTTTATCGATCCCAGGGGGTACAGATCCATAATAGACATATAGAGATTATTGTACGTCAAGTAACATCAAAAGTGTTGGTTTCAGAAGATGGAATGTCTAATGTTTTTTCACCTGGGGAACTGATTGGATTGTTGCGAGCAGAGCGAGCAGGGCGTGTTTTGGACGAAGCGATCTGTTATCGGGCAATCTTATTGGGAATAACGAAGTCATCTCTGAATACTCAAAGTTTCATATCCGAAGCGAGTTTTCAAGAAACTGCTCGAGTTTTAGCAAAAGCTGCTCTACGAGGTCGTATTGATTGGTTGAAAGGGCTGAAAGAGAACGTTGTTCTGGGGGGGATTATACCGGTTGGTACTGGATTCAAAAAATTAGTACATCGTTCAAAGCAAGATAAAAACATTCATTTGAAAATAAAAAGGAATAATCTATTCGAATTGGAAATGAGAGATATTTTGTTACACTATAGAGAATTTTTTTGTTCTTGCGTCCCAAACAATTTCCATGGGACATCAGACCAATCATTTACATAATTTCGTAATTCCTAACAAGAGATTCATTCTTTTTACTTGAACTCTCTGGTCCGATTATGGATTTGGTAATCAACAAAAAATAAAGAATGAAAATAAATTCATGGTTTGGGTCGTAGATCAATGGTCAATCCTGGTAGAAGGTTCCGTCGGAACAATTTTTTATTTCACAGGGTACTGAATCTCTTTGAAAAAAAAACAAAGAGAAGTGTGGGAAAATGGGAAGACGATATTGGAACATCAATTTGGAAGAGATGATGGAAGCGGGAGTTCATTTTGGTCATGGTACTAAGAAATGGAATCCTAGAATGGCTCCTTACATCTCTGCAAAGCGTAAAGGTATTCATATTACAAATCTTACTATAACTGCTCGTTTCTTATCAGAAGCCTGCGATTTAGTTTTTAATGCAGCAAGTAGGGGAAAAAACTTCTTAATCGTTGGCACCAAAAATAAAGCAGCGGATTTAGTAGCATCAGCAGCAATAAGGGCTAGATGTCATTATGTTAATAAAAAATGGCTTGGTGGTATGTTAACGAATTGGTCTACTACAGAAACAAGACTTCAGAAGTTCAGGGACTTAAGAGCAGAACAAAAAATGGGGAAACTCAACTGTCTCCCAAAAGGAGATGCAGCAATGTTGAAGAGAAAGTTATCCACCTTGCAAACATATCTGGGCGGGATCAAATATATGACGGGATTGCCCGATATTGTAATTATCGTTGATCAGCAAGAAGAATATACGGTTCTTCGAGAATGTGTCATTTTGGGTATTCCGACGATTTGTTTAATCGATACAAATTGTGACCCAGATCTTGCAGATATTTCTATTCCGGCCAACGATGATGCTATAGCTTCGATTCGATTGATTCTTACCAAATTAGTATCCGCAATTTGTGAGGGCCGAAATAGCTATATAAAAAAAGGCTGATTATCTTATAATTTAATAGTTAAGAAGAAGAAGATTAGTTCGTTTTTGGTGAACTCCATGGATTTCTTTGATTGGTTATTATTTTGGTTTGCATTTTTTGGAGTTTGAACTATGTTTTTAATATTTAATTTGAATTTGAATAAAATTTTAAATTGGTATTTTTTTTTATGTGATTTCTTGGTATCCTAAATATATGATATATGATTCCTAACTTAAATTCATGAATGAAGGTAGATGAGTTGAGAAAGAGATGGTTGAATCAAAATAATTCCTTTTTTTTTAGTTCGATTTCTATTAGAGGACAATATGAATGTTATACCATGTTCCATTAAAACACTCAAAGGGTTATACGATATGTCAGGTGTAGAAGTAGGCCAACATTTATATTGGGAAATAGGAGGTTTACAAATTCATGCCCAAGTACTTATCACTTCTTGGGTTGTAATTGCTATCTTATTAGGTTCAGCCATCATAGCTGTTCGGAATCCACAAACCATTCCGACCGACGGGCAGAATTTCTTCGAATATGTCCTTGAATTTATTCGAGACTTGAGCAAAACTCAGATTGGAGAGGAGTATGGTCCTTGGGTTCCATTTATTGGAACGATGTTCCTATTTATTTTTGTTTCTAACTGGTCAGGTGCTCTTTTACCTTGGAAAATCATAAAGTTACCTCATGGGGAGTTAGCTGCGCCCACGAATGATATAAATACTACTGTTGCTTTAGCTTTACCCACGTCAGTGGCATATTTCTATGCGGGTCTTAGCAAAAAAGGATTGGGATATTTCGGAAAATACATTCAACCAACTCCAATACTTTTACCAATTAATATCCTAGAAGATTTCACAAAACCTTTATCTCTTAGTTTTCGACTTTTCGGGAATATATTGGCTGATGAATTAGTAGTTGTTGTTCTTGTTTCTTTAGTGCCTTTAGTAGTTCCTATACCTGTCATGTTTCTTGGATTATTTACAAGTGGTATTCAAGCTCTTATTTTTGCAACTTTGGCTGCGGCTTATATAGGTGAATCCATGGAGGGTCATCATTGACTAACTTTCGAAATAGTTTTTTTTAAGCTTATCCCAATTCAAGCAATGCAGGGTTCAATATAATCCACAGGGTTGTAGAAGAAAATGAAAATAGCTACAAATATGTATCTATTGTATATATGAAGAAAGATAGATGATATTGCAGAGTTTGGAATATAAAGAAGGGTTGGGGGGTCCTACTATATATATGTAATGTCTATGAGTATCAGTCCTTGTGTATGTTTCGAAGAATGGTTCCAGAATACGATTTAATAGTTAATAGAATAAAAAGTGCAGGTGGTTTACGTTATGGAAGAAACAAAAGTATATGTTATTTACTAGTTAGATAGGAATTATCCCTATCTCTTTTTTTCTAGCCCACTTCATTTATATGGAATATGGATTACAATATCAGTCCTTTTTCTATTTTTTCTGTGATTGTTAATTGAATGAAAGAATAGAAGAGTTTATAAACAAGAAAACACAATGACTAAAACCGTATATATCTATTTACATAAAACTCCATTATGGGTAGAAAGAAAGGAAAAACGGTATACGGTATATGGAAGTAGTTCTTAAAATTAAGTAATATTCTGTTGGAGTTTTTAGCTACTTCGACCCGATAGATTTTAGTGATAAGGGTCAATCAAAAAAAAAAGAAGTAAGTAAAATAAGTTTAAGTAAAGTAAAAAAGTAGTGTAGTAAAGTAAATAGTCAAAGTAAAAGTAGAAGTAGAAAAAGAAGTAGATAAAGATTAAGTAGTAATTCATTGGTTGGTTGTATCATTAACCATTTCTTTCTTTTGGTACGAGGAAATTACCATGAATCCACTTATTTCTGCTGCTTCCGTTATTGCTGCTGGATTGGCTGTAGGGCTTGCTTCTATTGGACCTGGGGTTGGTCAAGGTACTGCTGCGGGCCAAGCTGTAGAAGGTATTGCGAGACAACCAGAAGCAGAGGGTAAAATACGAGGTACTTTATTGCTTAGTCTGGCTTTTATGGAAGCTTTAACAATTTATGGACTGGTCGTGGCATTAGCTCTTTTATTTGCAAATCCTTTTGTTTAATTTCATCGTAGAATCGAAATGTAAAAAAAGGGGACTTATTTATTATTTTATTAACTCGTATTTGCCCTTTGCTCCTTCGAATTATATCAACACTTTACTCCTATAACTATAACTATTTATTTTTTTGTCGAAACAAGACTTTTGTAAGGACTTATTTGAGGATAAGGAATTAGCGGATCCACTCGCTTTCTTCCCTTTCGTTCTTAGTTTAGTAAAATTCCATTAAGAATAAGAAATGGAATCTATTTCTATTAATAAAAAAAAAAAAAAAAATTCCATTACTAATATACTAATACTAATCCCATTTTAAATAAAAAAAGAAATCGATAAAAAAAAAGGGGGAGGTGAGCGGAGTGATACAAAAAGAACTCTGTTCTTTGTTAGTCCTATCTATAAGAGGGGAGCATATGAAAAATATAACCGATTCTTTTGTTTACGTGGGGCACTGGCCATCCGCTGGGAGTTTCGAGTTTAATACCGATATTTTAGCAACAAATCCAATAAATCTAAGCGTAGTGCTGGGTGTATTGATTTTTTTTGGAAAGGGAGTGTGTGCGAGTTGTGTATTTCAAGAATAGGTTGGATTTCACCGGCTGCACTTTCTTTATATTTATGTATTCTTTTTTTATTTTTTTAGCTTTATAGCAGAAATAGGAAAAAGGGTGCACAATCTCGACGAATTACTTCGTAATTGGATTTCATTCAGAAATCATATCTAAGAACCATAGCATTTCGTGACTAATTGGTAAATGAACTTTGATTCTCTATCAACCAATAATGTTGAGGTCTTTTACATGGTTAAAGATAAATTGTTTGAAGTCCAGGCACAGCATACCATGGTACTCTTTCTACCGCTACGTTAGTACCGAAATGTTTTTAAAATGATAAAAAAATGAATAATTGGGAATTTATCCGATGTAGAATACTCATATGGATAAATTTATTTGAACCATTTACAGGTACAGGAAAGATGGGTATCTCCCCCCCCCTTTTTTTTATCCACTGCCGAATCGACGACCTATGTATTGTAACAAAAAATATAAATTTTTGGAATTTTTTGTATGAAAAAATAAATCTCATTACTCATTATAATAATAAAATAATAATGAGAATGAAGTTCAGAATTTTAAATATAAATTCTAAAAATAAGAAATTAGAATAAATTAGAATATTATTCTATTTTAGAATTATATTTTATTTTATTTATTATATTATAAATTAGAAATATAAAATTTCTATTATAAATTTATATTTCATATTTTTATTTATATTTAATATATTGAATATTTTTATATATTTATTATTTATATTTATTATATTTATATTATTTATTATTATATTATTTATATAATTCTTATTAGTTATTAATTATTATTTTAATAATTTTTTTTATATATTATATATTAATTATATATTATTTTATATTTCTATTATATATATTATATATTATAATT